GGCAAAAGGATTAGACGTCCCCCCATGCTACGGTTCCCTGCGGTCCGAACCCGGTGCCGCATTAGGTTAGGGAGCTGGGCGATAATAGCTCCTCCGCATCCCAAAGCGCGCTGCCCTCCTAGGCGCGCAACACTAAGTAATCCAAGCCAACCCACATTACTGACTAACGGTGGATAATCATATTTCTTAGAGGTACTAAATACAACTCCATGAATGAGCAAAATGAAGGTTGCATTAATGATAAAGATCTCTGGGGAAACCGCTAAAAAAAGATTGAACATGTGGGCGTTTAGCGCGAGCGAACGAATTCTGCTTTCATTTCCCCCGTATGGAGCACTGAGTTACTTACGTTACGGTCTTCAGCGGGCAGGCTGCACTCTAGGCGGCTAGGCTCAAGAGACCAGCAGCCAGACCAACAATGAATGTGTAATGATGGTGATTCCACACCAGGCGCTATGAAATAGCGATTGAATGTAGAAAGGGGATCTTAAACAAAAAGGAGTCCATGACCCCGGGAGATCGAATTCCAAACCTTTTCTCTCGAGTATACCCGGACTGGGCAAATGATAAATCACCCTACTGCCGCGGTGGAAAAGTGCCATGGTCACTAGTATACTACTATCCTCTCTCTCTCTTTCTTATATTATTCATTAAAGAGTGAAAGACCTTTTGCTATTAATGGAATCAAAGCTATTGTCCCGCTGCCTTTCGAGACTCGAGAGGACTTCATTGAGTTTCTTTGGCGGATACTCTGTATCCATTCGAGTCCTTATGAACTTAGCCTCGGGAGGCTACCCTCGACTCACCTGGATCTGATAAATCGTCCTCCATAGCACGGAGGCCCTTGGTCTCAAAGATAAAGGAAGCCCTCTGTTGGAATAGTTCATCTGGAATAGGCGTCTTCCCCTTGTAAGAGAAGACGAGACTCGAATAGATTTGAGAAAGAGTTTCGCCCCCACAACGTAGATTGTAGACCAACTTTTTACTAACCAAAAGCTTGGGCTTCTTCTGCGTTAAAAAGCTTGCTTCTCCTTCCTTTTCTTGAAATATCTTTCTCGTAGAGTCAGGATAGTAGTATACTAGTTGAATCAGACATTCGCATCTTCTTCTACTAAATACCCAGAATCCTACCTCAGCACAAGCGCTAAGCGAAAATCATTCCTCCTTAGAATGGGAATTTGACACATCTATGATAGGAGGACGGGACGGCACCGTGATCGTGTATCCACATGCGTCCTAAAAGTGGGTAGAATGTGGTCTTGCACTGAACTACATGGAAAATTGTGTCACTCTCTCTGATCGTAGACCACAGAACTATGATTGTAGACCAACCTTAGGATGAGCTTTTAGGGCACAGTAGAAAGAGCTTATTCGTCGATAACAAGACAACGTAGATCTACGACCAACCTTTCTTCATATCATAAAGGAATAGAACCGGAAAGCTTTGATGCGAGAAAAGTCAGTCCATCCGCACTATAAAGACAGACGGATTCTCTCTCTTCTGCGTATCGCTTTATATAAGCTCCAGTGAACCCAATGCAAGACAGAGGGATCCTATAATAAGACTGACTCCTTCTATTCTCTTTCCCAAAGTTGAATGCTTCTTTTATGCAATTAGCTTCCTGCCAACCTATTCTAAGATTCTAAGAGCAGATTCGCCGTAAACAGATGACTCATTGTCTCTGTAAACCACTGATTCAAGGCCTAGTTGAATTACGGCTATTCTCACTATTCTTTCCATGTCTTTTTTCCTCTCCAGTGAACCGACTAAAAACGGAATCAAATCCAATCCAGAAAGTAATATCCACAAAGCTGACTGCCGGAAAGCTTCCCTACTTTCCTGAAACCAAAGCTTTATTCAAGCCAAGCTGACTAAAGCTAAGAGAACCCGGATTAAGCGTAGGAATTAGTGCTGGAAGCCCTAGTAGTAAGCAGAAAATGAAAAGTAGCCCCGCTCAAGATAGCCAAGATGGATGGAGTAGGGCTAGTCTAAGACAAGACAGACCGATCTCTATTCTCCTGCTCGCGTTTACAAGGTTTCCCACTCACTCTATTGAGTTACAGCCGGTTCTGCAAGGAAGCATCTCGATAGGTCCGCAACCTGTGCTGTGGTTGATGCCCCACCCGAGCTCTAATTCCATACTCGATTTGCCGGTTCTTCGTCTGAGCGGCCCCCTGAGGATGCGGGAAGCCAATGATAGGAGTGGTTAACTGGACTCTCTTCGAAGGATTTCAACCTTGTCCGTGGCGACGCCTAAGCCGCTTTAGTAGGGACGGACTGAAATACCCCATCATAATAGCACTCCAAGGTTCCAGCAGGGAACTATTGAAGCTTCCAGCTTTCCGAGCGTAAATAAACACGATCTTCGTTCGGCACGCGTCCAGTCCAAACACAGTCTTGCTCCTGCGCATTAAGGACTATACCACTATATACGCCCAGAAAAAGCTTATTTACCCCTATGGTATATCCCCCTTCCTATAGGACGAGCCACAGGATCTG